CCAGACATGTTGAACTCCACATATTCTTGTACAGTCAAAAGGGGGATCGATTCCATAAAAGACGAGATCAGTAAAGTAAGTCGAAATTCACTGAAATCTAATTCTTGTTAGATCGTCCATTTTGTACCAACGGTGTCTTTTGAGTATACCGAATCAGTATAGCTATCCTTCTTCTAACAGAGCAATGAAATTTGACAATCAGTGGCTAAATCTAGTACTAGATAAGTTCTTTCTTCATTGGTTGTCTCGATGTATTTTAAAATCCCATAGATAATTTTTCAAAGTTTGAGCGTATAAAAAATTTTTATAGTAATAGTATAAAATGAAGGTTCTTCATATTTTTAGTTTCAGACTAGAAACTGAGGATCCGTTAAAATCGGAATACGACGAATTGTTTTCTTATAATTCAAAAAGTATATTTATATATTTCTATAATATAATTCAATTGGATGCCAAATATATAAATATCCTCTTTTTGTGGTCGTTGAAGATATTTTTTCTTTGAACCCTCTTTTTTTCAAATCGAATTAATTGTTCTTGTATTAGGCACAATAAAGATTCTTTCTTGGCTTAATTTGAAATTTCATTAAAAAAAGAAAACTTTCTTTCCAATAATATGGAAAGAAAAAGATTGTGGAACCAAAGTTTCGATTGATCTGATACCTTTTTTCTTCTCGTTGTAGATATTATAGAAGAATAGAACCCACTACTAAATCTAATGAGTTAAAATAAAAATCAAAAAGTAAGCGGTATTTTTTGGCCATTCTCTTCTGTTTTTGGTTCTAAAAATAGGGAAAATAGTCAAAATTAGATACAATAAAAAAAAAGAAAAAAAAAAGAGGGGTCAAAGTAGATATTTTTTGTACTTTATTAAATATTAAATTAATTTATTTTCTTCTATTTTTTTAATCGATTTTCTTCTATATTAATGCAAAGTTAAATAAATTTAAACAACAAAGTTCTTATTCTTTGTTTTAGTTTTAATATTCATTATTTTTCTTTTATTATTTTATTTCTAATAAAAATAGAATTCTTTTGTTCAATAAGTCTGTTGATTTGGAATCATAGGATAGGTAGATGTGACAGATGATAAATTTATTTCTTTCTTAATTATGTCATTATAGTTCTTTTTATTCGTCTGTAAAAATTTATTGATGAATCTCCAATTTTCAATTGTATTTTTTAAGTAGTATTTTTGTTTATTTTCTTTTTTCTCTCAAAAATGGAAATTTAGGGAAGTGCTTTATAAACATATGTATAAAAAGAACATATTCCATTTAGCTTCTATATGCCCACTATAACTAGTTATTTCGGTTTTTTACTAGCGGTTTTAATTATAACCTCCGCTCTATTTATTGGTTTGAGTAAAATACGACTTATTTGATTTGTCATTTTTTTGAATGAATTGGAAATTTTGGGATATTCTATGGTTCCTCGTCAATTTACAATTCTTGGTTATTGAGACTCATGATTAATACAGATTAATATTGGAGGATAGATATTACCTTTCTTTTTACCTTTTGAACAAATAAAAATGATTGAAGTTTTTCTATTTGGAATCGTGTTAGGTTTAATTCCGATTACTTTGGCCGGATTATTTGTAACTGCATATTTACAATACCGACGAGGTGATCAGTTGGATCTTTGATTAATTAATCTATCTTTTTTTTTATGGATTCCCTATTTATTTGTTCTAATCCACAAGGATAAAATTCAGACTTTAAACTGTTGTTCAATTATTTCAGTGTAATTCTCAATCAAACAATACTAGAATCACGTTCTGTACATCACGCTCTGTAGGATTTGAACCCACGACATCGGGTTTTGGAGACCCGCGTTCTACCGAACTGAACTAAGAGCGCTTTCTTTTCATAAATTCTTTTATATGATCCCAATACATCTTGCATGCATATACTATATCAATATATCAATTATATATTATCTATATATATATAGATAGATATTCAGTATGTATGTCCAATTAGAATTCGTCTTCAATTGGTCCCATTTTATTGCTCATATTTTATTTATCATATAATAAAGAATATTATATGATAAGGAATAGTTAGGGATAGGGATGACAGGATTTGAACCCGTGACATTTTGTACCCAAAACAAACGCGCTACCAAGCTGCGCTACATCCCTTTCCATTTGTTTATAGTGTTATTGTAAAGAATCTTTGTCTTGTTTTCCACATTTTTCTTTTCTTTGTTGATATATATATATATTAATTATTATTAATTATTCCGCCTTTTTTTTACTTTCCTATATTATAATATATAATAGAATATGAAAAATAAAATAATATTCTAAAAAGAAAATATATATATAGAATAAAAATAGAATAAAAAAAAAAAGACTTAAATTAAAAAAGGAGGATTTGAAATGCGAGATCTAAAAACATATCTTTCCGTGGCACCGGTAGTAAGTACTCTATGGTTCGGGGTTTTGGCGGGCCTCTTGATAGAGATCAATCGTTTTTTTCCAGATGCATTGATATTTCCCTTTTTTTCTTTTTAGTTATTGAAATGGGAAGGGATGAAAAAGATTATAGATCCAATTAAATATATGTAATTAATCTCTTCTTCTTTATTTCTTCTTTTTTAGAATTATAATAGAATAAGTTAGAAAAGATAAAGAATAGAATATAAAGGGTAAATTAGGCCTCATTTAAATTCGGAATCTGGTCCAGGCTTCAATGGAATTGAATTATTAATTCAATTCCATTTCTATTAATAATAGAGTGAAACCAGAAATCGAAACGTAATGCCTAGGATGGGGTAAAAATATCATATAAAATACTTTATTTTAATACTGCATTTATTGTAATTTGAAACGAAATATAGTTCGAAATCATTGCATTATTTTTGTACTATAATTAATATTAAATATTAATTGAAGTGAAATCTTTCAAAATTTGATTTCGAATTTTTAATTTCTATATTTTTTTTCGTTTTTTCTTAGATTCGAATCCGAAAATAGAAGAGTTAAGTGAATGAAAAACCCAAAGGAGGTTCATGGCCAAGGGTAAAGATATTCGAGTAACTGTTATTTTGGAGTGTACCGGTTGTGATAAAAAGAGTGTTAATAAGGAATCAACGGGTATTTCTAGATATATTACTCAAAAGAATCGACACAATACGCCTAGTCGATTGGAATTGAGAAAATTTTGTCCGCACTGTTGCAAACATATAATTCATGCAGAAATAAAGAAATAGAGAAAATGGATCGCTTGTGTGTTACGCTCCCAACCAAAGAACATACTATGTAAAATGATGAACATACTATGTAAAATGATCTCTTTTTTGTATATATACTATAAACTATAAATTATATATTTATAGTTGAATTTTATACATATATCCTTATATAAAAACATATATTAAAAAAAGTAAGAATAAAAAAAATCCTGTAATAAATGTTATTTTTGGAATAGGAATAAAACCATGGAAAAATCTAAGCGACTCTTTCTTAAATCCAAGCGATCTTTTCGTAGGCGTTTGCCCCCGATCCAATCGGGGGACCGAATTGATTATAAAAACATGGGTTTAATTAGTCGATTTATTAGTGAACAGGGAAAAATATTATCCAGACGCGTAAATAGATTCACCTTAAAACAACAACGATTAATTACGATTGCTATAAAACAAGCTCGTATTTTATCTTCGTTACCTTTTCTTAATAATGAAAAACAATTTGAAAAAAGCGAGTTGACCACTAGAACTACTACTTTAAAAAAAAATAGAAATTAAAAATTCGAAATCAAATTGGAATTTAGATTCAAATTAAACATGGATTGATGTTTTCTTTGAAAACAACAGTAATTCAATTTGGGTTGTTATGTTGTAAGAAACAAGATAATGGGTGACAAATAATAATTTTTTTTAAGCATGGTTGTTTATTTTGACAGCTTTTATCCTAATATCATATGAATTTTTATCATATGATAAAGCTGTCAAAATATACAAATTTTTATTCTATACCTTCTCGGAGTACAATCTCGGGCGATTTTTTATTTTTATGATATCGTTCGCAATCATAAAAAGACAATTCTCTTTTAATATAGCTATTTGTGCAACTATTTTACGATTAAGAAGCAATTCCTTCATGTATAGATTATATATTAAATTACTGTAAATATAATATACTTTAGGATTCTTGCGAATTACTGCATTTATTCGGCTAATCCATAAACCACGAAAATCTCTTTTTTTCCTATCTCTATCCTGATGAGCCGAAACCAAAGCTTTAATTTTCTGTTGAGTAATAGTTCGAGTAAGTCTTGAATGAGCTCCGCGAAAGCTTGATGTAAATAAACGAATTTTTGTCCTCCGTTTCCGAGCTATATATCCTCGTTTAATTCTGGTCATTGAATAAATGAGATTTTGATGAATAACTATTTGTTGAATTTTTTTAAGTTATTCTTTTCTACTTCCTAGTCTATTAATAACAAAAATGGATTCTTCCAATGTATAAAAAAAAAAAAAATTCTAATGGCTCTTGCTACTATAACCTCCCCAACCACGATTTTTTTCTAAATATTGAACCTCAAAATAACAAATTGTATTGATACTAGGTATCAAAAAACATAGTCATAGTAAATGAAATAGGACCTAGATGAAAAAAAATGGTGGGTTCCATCGTTTCTATGATTTTTTTATAAACGAACAGGTCTTCTCTATACACCGGAGCCTTCTTTTTTCTTTTCATTTTTCTATTCATTTAATTAATGTTATTGTTAACTTGTACAGTTCACACTCTTTGGCTCTACCCATCTAATATCTAGTAAATAGGTTTTCACAAGGAAATCTAGTTATACAGTAACGGTATTTTAGTATGAAATTTTGCTGGGTAGCTGACCCTCTTATTCCGTTCTTTCCAAATTAATTAACGACATAATTTATCTTTAATGGAAATAGTATTTTCTCCGCTTAATGGGTAACTTAGCTATTTGTTACCAATGTAAAGTCTTTGTAATCTTAAATTGCAATTTAAGCTTATTGGGTTTCTACCAATCCAAACCATAAATTTTATACATGATAGAAGAATTTATATATTCTTAATATATATATATATTAAGTTAAGATAGTGTGAATGGAATTTTTCCATTCACACTATCTTAACCGATCGCCAATACTTAAAAAATGAAATTGGTTTTTTCTTATTATATGATCTGAACGAGTCGCACATACACCCTGGTACACGTTCCTCGGCGCTGAGGGCATCCCCGAAGAGCTGGGGATTTTGTGACGTTTCGAATTGGCTGTCTTGTGTTTCTAATAAGTTGTTTCATAGTTGGCATGGTGAGTTCTATATCTATCTATATATATATAATGAACGGGTTTAGATCAATCCTAACCCGATGATTCTGAATTATTTATATCCTATTAATAAGTTAATTCATAGATATATTATATTAAAATTAAAGTAAGAGGATTCAAAAATGAAATAGCAAATCCTGTATTTTTTTTAGAAGAATTCTTGCTACTAATTTATTATTCAACTGCTACAAGATCCACAATTCCATGAGCTTGGGCTTCTGCTGCTGACATAAAAACATCTCTTTCCATGTCTTCGGATATAACCCATAAAGGTTTGCTCGTTCTTTGCACATAAACCCTTGTGATAGTTTCACGCAGTTTCAGTAGTTCTTCTGCTTCCAGGATAAATTCTCCCGTTTGTGCCTCATAAAAAGAACTAGCGGGTTGGTGAATCATTACCCTGATTATATAACTTAATAAGTGTTTCCCTTATCTTTATCAAGATTTTGATAAGGATTTCTCCTATATTGGTAAAGATTTTCTTTATTCCGCAAACAAAGGTAAAAGGGATAAATACAAATAAGAAAATAAATGAGCAAAAATAAGATTTAATAACCGTACAAGCATTTTCTGCGTATTAATGCATACGGCTTTTCCAAGTATGCAATTGATTTTTTCCTCTATGGATAGAGTATTTTTTCTTCTATGAATTTTCTCTCCGTTTATGAATTTTTTCTTGGATGGAAGAAAAGAAAAAAGAAGTACAAAATCTATTGGGTCTTTTGGATCCAGATCCTTAAATAATGAACAATACAATAACCAACTTTCTTTTTTATTTTGGAATCTATTTTAAAATACTATGATGGTTCCGTTGTTTTTTTTATTTCATTTTGTTTGTTATTCAACAATCCAAAAGTTTCTTTTTTTTTTCATATTTTACATTTTCTTCTAATTAAAATAAAAATTGTTAAAAACTTTCTGATATGAAAAAAACAAAAAAGTCTGTGACACTAAAGTTAAACTAGGTTACTGATAAATCAGATAAAATTGTAAATACCCTCTTTTTCATACTACTCTTTCTATATATAATCGAATGGTTAAAAAAACAAAAATTTGTATATGGAATTCGAAATACCATGCTTTTTTTACTTATAAATAAAATGTTTTAATGGCGAAGGTATAGTCTTTGTATATATATATATATTATTTTTTCTCAAAAAAATAAATATATATATATTTTATCAAATAAAAGAATCATTGGCGCCAAGCGTGAGGGAATGCTAAACGTTTGGTAATTTCCCCTCCTGCCAAAATAAAGGATCCCATTGAAGCGGCTAATCCCATACATACTGTCTGTACATCTGGTTGTACAAATTGCATAGTATCATAAATAGCTATTCCGGGTATTACCCATCCCCCCGGAGAATTTATAAACAGATACAAATCTTTATTATCGTCCTCTATACTGAGATATACCATAAGACCGATAAGTTGATTAGATATTTCACTCTCAACCTCTTGACCTAAAAAAAGTAGTCTTTCTCGATAAAGTCGATTGATTAGGATTCCATTTTTTTCCTTAAGAGCCGTACATGCACCTTTTGATGCATACAGTTCACCAAAAACTATATAAGCAAAAAGAAATCAATGTGTCGATTTTAAATCTCTTTCTCTTTTTATAATGGACTTCTTCGAACTTTTTTTTAAAGAAAAAAATAAAAATATACTCAATTTATTGAACTAACTTCTCATTGATGTATTGCTTTCATCGAGATCTAATCTCAATCACAATGTAATTTTCTTGTTTCTGAATAGACTTTTTCAATTCTTTTAGGTTTCTTTTCTACTCTGAGTAAAGATCTGCCCGATTTGGATTTGTACATATAGAACAAATATTACAATTTTGTTATAACTTCTTTTCTGAACTTCTTATTTAAAGTTTTCTGTAAAATATATGATATTATAGAAGTGGTGATCATAGATATATTACCAATTGTTTTTTCTAAACAGAGCCTGGGTACTTTATTTTATTGGTCCAACCAAGCCAACCATAAATTATTCATAGTTTTGAATAATAATCTGCATACCCTCTCGACTCTAAAAACCAATAAATCGATAGAATTTTACTTCATTACATTTCACGCTCCAAATTTTTTATGATTCAACAATTCTCTTTTGGGGGTGAAAGAGAGGATATCTCAATCGGGGGAGAAAACGGGGAAATTCCATATCACCTACTATATCTGACAAGTCGCACTATATATCAACCCAAGATGCATCTTCTTCCCCAGGGCTTCGAAAGGGTACTTTTGGAACACCAATGGGCATAAAATGGAGAAATAATAAAGTCATATATGTCACTTTAGTGTGGAAACGTAATAATTAGCTTATCGTGTTCAAAATGATTTGATTTACTCGTGTTATATTCCATTTTTAAAAAATTTTAAATAAAAAAGGAATACTAAATAAAGTAAAGTTGTTACGAATGGGTGTATTGGGGTGATAAACGAGTATGGCTGCATTTATTTATTTAAATAGTCATACAGAAAGTTGTCAACCCCTCTCTTCTTCCCCCCATTGCGTATTGTTACTTATCGGATATAGAATAAATCTGTTTCTTTTTATTTTTAAAAATAGGATTGTTCCATAACAAATTTTAATCCTTTTTTTGAGATAATCTATTGAAAGGCTAGAGTCCATAGTATAAATTTTTCTAGTGCAATAAAGTTACATAGTGTCTATTTTTTTTGTTGATATTGATATAAGGGGTATTTTCATGGGTTTACCTTGGTATCGTGTTCATACTGTTGTATTAAATGATCCGGGCCGTTTGCTTTCTGTTCATATAATGCACACAGCTCTGGTTGCTGGTTGGGCCGGTTCGATGGCTCTATATGAATTAGCAGTTTTTGACCCCTCTGATCCTGTTCTTGATCCAATGTGGAGACAGGGTATGTTCGTTATACCTTTCATGACTCGTTTAGGAATAACAAATTCGTGGGGTGGTTGGAATATCACAGGAGGGGCTATCACGAATCCGGGTATTTGGAGTTACGAAGGTGTGGCCGGAGCACATATTGTGTTTTCGGGCTTGTGCTTTTTAGCAGCTATTTGGCATTGGGTTTATTGGGATCTAGAAATATTTTGTGATGAACGTACTGGAAAACCTTCCTTAGATTTGCCCAAAATTTTTGGAATTCATTTATTTCTTGCAGGAGTGGCTTGTTTCGGTTTTGGCGCATTTCATGTAACAGGATTGTATGGTCCTGGAATTTGGGTGTCTGATCCTTATGGACTAACTGGAAGGATACAATCTGTAAATCCCGCGTGGGGTGTGGAAGGTTTTGATCCTTTTGTTCCTGGGGGGATAGCTTCTCATCATATTGCAGCAGGAACCTTGGGCATATTAGCGGGTCTTTTCCATCTTAGTGTGCGTCCGCCCCAACGTCTATATAAAGGATTACGTATGGGAAATATTGAAACCGTCCTTTCCAGTAGTATTGCTGCTGTGTTTTTTGCAGCTTTTGTCGTTGCTGGAACTATGTGGTATGGTTCAGCAACAACCCCCATTGAATTATTTGGTCCTACCCGCTATCAATGGGATCAGGGATACTTCCAGCAAGAAATATATCGAAGAGTTGGTGCTGGACTAGCCGAAAATAAAAGTTTATCAGAAGCTTGGTCTAAAATTCCTGAAAAATTAGCTTTTTATGATTACATTGGTAATAATCCAGCAAAAGGGGGGTTATTTAGAGCGGGCTCAATGGACAATGGAGATGGAATAGCCGTCGGTTGGTTAGGACATCCCATCTTTAGAGATAAAGAGGGGCGTGAACTTTTTGTACGTCGTATGCCTACTTTTTTTGAAACATTTCCTGTTGTTTTGGTGGACGGGGACGGAATTGTTAGAGCTGATGTTCCTTTTCGAAGGGCAGAATCGAAATATAGTGTCGAACAAGTAGGTGTAACTGTTGAGTTCTATGGTGGCGAACTTAATGGAGTCAGTTATAGTGATCCCGCTACTGTGAAAAAATATGCTAGACGTGCTCAATTGGGTGAAATTTTTGAATTAGATCGTGCTACTTTGAAATCAGATGGTGTTTTTCGTAGCAGTCCAAGGGGTTGGTTTACTTTTGGACATGCTTCATTTGCTCTGCTATTCTTTTTCGGACACATTTGGCATGGTGCTAGAACTTTGTTTAGAGATGTTTTTGCCGGTATCGACCCAGATTTAGATGCTCAAGTAGAATTTGGAGCATTCCAAAAACTTGGAGATCCAACTACAAGAAGACAGGTAGTCTGATAGAACATTCTTTTGTTGCTTTTCGACTTTTTTTATTACGATTTTGAATTTCACATCGAGAACTAGATAAATTTTGATGCATTTACTCCGGTTCTTTCTTTTTTATCTGGTAAATGCGCCCCAATAAACAGGTATGAAAGCTATAATTGTAAACCACGATCAAATCTATGGAAGCATTGGTTTATACATTCCTCTTAGTCTCGACTTTAGGAATTCTTTTTTTTGCTATCTTTTTTAGAGAACCCCCTAAAGTTCCAACGAAAAAGACGAAATAATTTTTATTATCTTAGTTGAAGTAATGAGCCCCCAATATAATATGGGGGCTCATTACTTCAACTAGTCTCCATGTTCTTCGAATGGATCTCTTAGTTCTTGAGAGGGTTGCCCAAAAGCAGTATATAAGGCATACCCAGTAAAACTTACAAGTAAACCAGATATAGAGATGGCAATTAGGGTTGCTGTTTCCATTATTATAATTATAAAGTTTCAAGATCATAATAGATCTATAGGATATAGATCTTTATATTTACATCGGAATGGTATACAAAGTCAACAGATCTCAATGAATAAAAAATCGTATTTATGGCTACGCAAACCGTTGAGGATAATTCTAGATCTGGTCCAAGACGAACTGTTGTAGGGGATTTATTGAAACCATTAAATTCAGAATATGGTAAAGTAGCTCCGGGGTGGGGAACTACCCCTTTGATGGGTGTTGCAATGGCTCTATTTGCGATATTTTTATCTATTATTTTGGAGATTTATAATTCGTCCATTTTACTGGACGGAATTTCTATTAATTAGATTTACGAGAAGAGAGTAATTAGCTTTTGAATAGAAAGGAAAGTTAAGCATTTAGGTTTCTTATTGTTTGTTAGCCTATTCCATTTTTATTTGGTAGTTTGATCGTGGAATTTCTTTGTTTCTGTATTTCCGGAATATGAGTGTGTGACTTGTTTTAATTGATCTTATTGATAGTACAGAACATAAAATGAATCTGTCATCTTGATAGAGATGGTTTTATCCCGTCAGATATTTATTCTAGTATCTGGAGCACGGAATATAGAAAATTTCTAAAAACATTAGAACTATGATTCATACTAAATATTTAGACCCCGTAATCGGACTTAAAAAACTTTTCAAAGAGTTATAAAACTAAATTGAAGAATTTTCATCCTTTAAAATAAAACTTCCGGAACTTATCTTTATTTGACAAACGTTTCTTTGGATTTTTTCATTATGTCTATTCATTGAATAAGTGATGATCCAGCAATTCTTACTCAGGGAATTTTTGGACTTCGATTAAAGGTTTTTTTGAATCATCGTGGTTATAGTATGAATCTGATGTTTTTTTAATTGATTCGTATGGTCCTAACAAGAGAATTCTATCAATAATAAAAATTTAATAATAATAAAGAAGAAAGCAGTAAAATCACATTACACATAAAAAAATGAAGTAAGTAATAGAATATTCAAGAGGCCCGAAAAGATCAAGATAAAGACAAGAGAGCCGACTTGAAATTTTGGCATTATAACCAAAAATAATAGCTTTCGGATTTTCATTTTTTGTTATCGTCAGAGAAAATTAGAATCATAGGATTAAATCAAGATTTCTATTACAAATATCTGTTTTCGTTACAACCAGTGTATTTGGGTATTTTTGTTTGAGCCGTACGAGATGAAATTCTCCTATACGGTTCTCGGGGGGGGTTCCATTGGTTTACCTATCTCAATAAAGTCTATGATTGGTTCGAAGAACGTCTTGAGATTCAAGCGATTGCCGATGATATAACTAGTAAATATGTTCCTCCTCATGTGAATATATTTTATTGTTTAGGAGGAATTACACTTACTTGTTTTTTAGTCCAAGTAGCAACGGGATTTGCTATGACTTTTTATTATCGTCCGACTGTTACTGAAGCTTTTGCTTCTGTTCAATATATAATGACTGAGGCTAACTTTGGTTGGTTAATTCGATCAGTTCATCGATGGTCGGCAAGTATGATGGTCTTAATGATGATTCTACACGTATTTCGTGTGTATCTCACAGGTGGTTTTAAAAAACCTCGTGAATTAACTTGGGTTACGGGTGTAGTTTTGGCTGTATTGACTGCATCTTTTGGCGTAACTGGTTATTCTTTACCTTGGGACCAAATCGGTTATTGGGCAGTCAAAATTGTAACAGGCGTACCCGAAGCGATTCCTGTAATAGGATCGTCTGTGGTAGAGTTATTACGCGGAAGTTCTAGTGTGGGACAATCTACCTTAACTCGTTTTTATAGCCTGCATACTTTTGTACTACCTCTTCTTACTGCTGTATTTATGTTAATGCACTTTTCAATGATACGTAAGCAGGGCATTTCCGGTCCTTTATAACGAATATCGATCATAGATATTTGTAATCACAATCATTTTTTATTTTGGGGAGGAATATATTTCATTGCTACAAATATGGATTATTTAAACGAATAAGACATGTATTTGGATATTTCCCTTCAACTTAACAAAAATGGAATTATTATTATTTACATACACGAATAGTTGAAGGGAACTCTCCGAAGAAAAAAATGGATTATGGGAGTGTGTGACTTGAACTATTGATTGAGCCACGCAGATATATGACTTTATCTTATCTGCCACATTAGAATTTACAATTTAATGTGTCTTTTTTCCAACCACCAAGCAAGGCTACTACAGAGGGTAGGCTGGTTTTACTTGAAAAGAATCTTTTCTATGATCAGACTCGATTATATTCTCCATGAATAGGCTCCGTAAGATCCAGTAAAATAAGTGATGTGAATTATATCTTATGGATTTAACTAAACTTAATAGTATTAAAATGCATTCATTTCCTATGCATTAATTGGATTTCTGATACTATCGGAGTAAAATAGTAGATCTAAAGAAGAAGGCGGGTTAGATTATATTAGTAACA